AATATGATTGAAGTGCATAATGCATAATATAATAATATAATAATAATAGGAGTGAGTTGTATTTATTAAGTAAAGTACATGCCAATATAGTTATCTAGCTATCCGTATATTTCATCTTTTATCATAGTTCTACTTAGGGCAACACAGGTCGTGCCATATCATAATTGCCCTTTTCTATTCAATGAAAAATTAAAGCACGATCATTCTCTATAGAAATACATAGAAAATATACCTGACTCGGTATCTGTTAACAATTTCTGTTCTGGGGTTTACAATTACAAATATTTACATATATACATAATTGTTGTTATAATTGAAAATTCAAAAAAAAAAAAGATTGCTTATTGAATATATATATTTATTGATACTCATATATTGATACTGATTAGTAGTAAATAAAATCAATTTGATTTTATTTTTTTTTTGTCATTAAATTAAAGAAATACAATTTCCAATTTCAAAATCGTTCATTAATTCAAAGTTAATAGTATAGTTAATGGTTCAATTTGCCCTGAATTTTTCAGTCATAAATCCATTTTTTCTCTTTTGACTCTTTTTGAAAAGAAAGGAAAAGTTTCTAAATGGTATAAATATGTATGAAGATACAATAAATCAATTGAATTGAAGAAAATGATCTCAATTAGATCCAAGGAATTATTCTTTAGAAAAGGATAAGTACAAGGGAATTCAGGATCAAAATCAAATAAAATAGGAAAGAAACAAATGGTTCAGTCAGTAATCCCCCAAAAAGTTAGGAAAAATTTAGGAATAAGTATAATACAATTTAAAATTTATAGCTATTTTTATTGTTATTGTTTTGGCGGCATGGCCAAGTGGTAAGGCGGGGGACTGCAAATCCTTTATCCCCAGTTCAAATCTGGGTGTCGCCTGATCAACAAAAAACTCGAGATTTCTTATCCTGCTGATCTAAACCCAAATCAACGAACCCAACAGAAACAGAGGTAAAGGCCTAGACCTTGTCAATACTTGATTTTAAGAATGATCCATAGGTTCTAGAAAAGCAAAGACTGTGACTTTGTCCTCAAAATATGGATTCTGAGTGTGGCCAAAACAAATAAACCGGTACTACTATACTTATACTAGGTACTAGGCATAAGATAAATCAAATAAATATTGAAAGCCAGTTCTGAGATTCAGAACTACCAGAGTAAGAGATCCAAAATCTTATCTTAGTAGTCAAAGAGTCCAAAAGGACTCTCTATTTTTTTTGCTTCTAGGATTAAAAATGGATGATAGGAAATACTATCAAATCTTCCTAATTTTATTACTTACTCTACACTACTAAGGGAGTTAGTGTCTACTGATTCAGTATAGAATTGGGTTGGATAGGCTGATGGGAAATCAATTTAGGAGTTGTGTAAAGGAATGAATAAAAATACTTTGTCTCCAAACTCACAAGAAATTCTTAGTGCACAATCAATCAATCAATATTGATTGATTGGCCCTTATAGAGATAGAATAGAGGTTAAAAATTTTTCTTTCAGGAGATTACAAAAAAAAGAATGTAATATCACATGGCATTTCCAATTCTTTCACAGAAAGAGAAACTGTAAGGCTTAGAGAGAATATAGGTATAGAATAGATAGTTCCTTGATGGTATATTTTTATGTAATGTATGCTTTTTTGTTTAAGTCATAATTCCATTTTGACTCTGCACCATTGATTCCACTATGATTAGTGATCAATAATGGAATAATTCTTTCATTTCATAAGGATAGGAGACATAATTCACATGGATATAGTAAGTCTCGCTTGGGCTGCTTTAATGGTAGTCTTTACATTTTCCCTTTCACTCGTAGTATGGGGGAGGAGTGGACTTTAGAAGTACTATTAATTGAGTAATCGAATTGTATCAATTGTTTAATTGATTGTTGTTTTACGAACTGTTTAAAATCAAAATGCCCCTGTTTTCAAATTCTGCTGTAATACAGTAAAATATGAATAAGAAAATACACTAATGAATAATAACCATTCGAGCAAACAATGAATGATTACCATAGTTGTATTTCGAAACTCAAATCAACGGAATACATATGATAGGATTTTTTCCAGCCAAGTTCTTCCTATTCTATTTTGATTTGTTGAACCGGTTCTTACCAGAATTACAGATATTACAATAAAAAACAAGCAACCTTTCTTTTTTCCTTTATTTGTTTCCTTCTTTCTTTACTTTTACACTTTTACTGTTCCATCTGCTATTACAGCGATACATACTTTCTACTGCAAGCTCTTAGTGGTTGTCCAAACGGGCTCTACGCATAAAAAATCTTGCTTGCGTTAAGCGATCTACATACATTTAACATTCATTTTAGACTTCTAGAAATTTTATTTATTTAGGCTTTATCGACTCATCTAATGTCATGTTTAAGCATGACAAATCGACGAATCTACTACCCTACCCCTTTTCCAGATCCGAAGAAGTTACCATAGAACTTTATGGATCATCTGTTTATAGCTCAATCAATGACTTCTTGGAATGGTAAAAAAAAGAAAAAGGATTCCTTGGTTTCGTTTTCTTTTATATAAAATATACCCACACTTTTCTTCCTACATTGATTGTTTTGATCTATCTCGGGATCCTTATTTAAAATTATAAGAAGCCTAGAAATTAGAATAGAACAGTTGACCTTCAATTAAATTATTATTTATTTCGGATTGATCAAAATTCATACAAATGGCTGTAGCGATGAAAATAAAATAAAAAATAGAATTAGAGTGCTATTTTACATATTTTTTTTTTTATTTATATTTACATATTTATTTACATAAATAATGTGTACAGACGTATTGGAGATTGATCTATGTTATCAAGCCTATATCTGTATATAAATTTATATAATAATAGATAGTCTACAATACTAGATAGTGTGGTAGAAAGGTTTATATTTATATTATATATATTTTATATTTTTATATATATTTTATTTATATTATATATATAGTTTAGTTCTTTCTACCATACTATCTCAGATACTGTCGATTCCAGTCCGATCATTTCATTTAAGACTTGGAGTTTAAATCCCTTTCTTCAATTATTGATAAGAAGTAAAACTATCAGTCAACTTAATCATTTTGACTGACTGTTTTTACATAGATGATAAGTAAAAAAGCAGTAGGAACTAGAATGAACAGTGCAGTAGCAATAAATGCGAGAATATTTACTTCCATAATCTTATTGTTTTTTTTTTTTTTTCTTCGCAATAACTCGGGATCTAATCCCATAGAGATGAGAAATTTGACTGCTGTAAATTAAATGGGATGAATTGCATTCTAATGATACTGAATCAGATCAATGTTATGAATAACAATATATAATCTCTCAAATCGATTCATCGTCGAGAATTGAATAGTATAACATAGGAAGATCTTTTATCCATACCAAGTAAAAAAAGGGATTCCTGATCTGATAAAGAATCCCACTGAATTTATCACCCCTTTCCACTCTTTTCTATAAACGGTCCTCTTCCTTATACAATATCTTTCCTTAGACTTATACAATTAATTATCTGATGAGATATCATATGACCGGTATTCCATTGGCCATAGACCCAAGCAGTAGAAGTGCAATAGAAAAAAAAAAAAAAATGACGCGTTTAACTCTAAGCTAAGTTTTTTGTGAATCGATACTAGTAAAAGAAGCGGAAATTCCGTATTTGTCTGATAATAAATGCAAAATGAAAACAGAAAAAAAAGAGATAAAAATCCCTACATGGAATTAGATCTTGCTCTCTGTCTCCCCTTTTTTGGTCGAGGGCAATAGAGAGAGAAATTGATAAATTCATCGGATCGTCGGATCCTCGTTCGGGACTGACGGGGCTCGAACCCGCAGCTTCCGCCTTGACAGGGCGGTGCTCTGACCGATTGAACTACAATCCCAGTGGGATGTACAGCATCCATATTCTTGTGGTATCATAAGAGCATTCTATTTGCTGTGTTGTAACATAGACACGAATGATATACGGATATCCACATAGAATAGATATGGACTATACTCTATCTAGTGATATAGTAAGAATAACACGGTTTAACTAGTAATCCTGTGATTATTTTTATTGCTACAAGATTGATTATCAACCTTTCAATGAGAAAAAACAAAAAAAATGCAACTCTTTTCTTTATTCTTCCATATCGGGCATTTCTGGAAAATAAATTGATTATATCATACTCAAAAGAAAGCGGCGAATTTTTGGGCCGAGCTGGATTTGAACCAGCGTAGACATATTGTCAACGAATTTACAGTCCGTCCCCATTAACCGCTCGGGCATCGACCCAGGAAGAATCAATATCAATTATAATTATATTTATATATATTATATGATGATATGGGTTTTTATGATGATATGGGTTTTTGATAATTGATAATCCACGATCAGCTTACTTTCGCAGTACCCTACCCCCAGGGGAAGTCGAATCCCCGCTGCCTCCTTGAAAGAGAGATGTCCTGAACCGCTAGACGATAGGGGCATACCCGCCCGACCACCACCAGACTATGATCATAGTATGATCAGTTTTTCGGAATTGTCAATACAATATAAAAAAAAATCTAAATAATATAATAATGTAATGGTATGATTAGATCCGAAAGACCTTTCCTACTTTCACGATTCTATATAATTTTAAAAATTTTTTTATGGTTCATAAATGTCCCATTATCCCATTAATTATATACATTTAATAATTACATACATTTAATTATAACATTTAATTATATTAATAAATATTTAAATTAAATAAAATATTAAAATGAAATTTAAATTAAATAATTAAATAAAATAAATAACGAAGTATAAACCAGAGAAGTATAGTATTCTTTTAGTTCAAGTAGTGATTGGTCTAACAGAAAAAGGGTAGAAGTTTTATTTATTCAATTTGCACTAATTGATTTGTTCAGATGAAACATGATTCAATCAAATTTCGTAAATCTATGTCGGATTGGTACACGTATCAATCAAGTAAATCTTGTTCTGATGGATCAGTAA